TATATAAAGTATTAACATTCTTTTTGACCGAGAGGGGACACATTGTGAACAAATAAAAAAAAAGAGGAAGCCTAATCTAGTTTTTTTCTTTTATTTTATATATTATAAAATTTTTATAACATAATATATACTCTTTGCTTATCTAATAAAGACTATATCTCCAGATACCTAGACAGATAAATATGTATCACGATCCATCATACTATTAATGAATATATATGTAATGAATATATATGCCGATCTATATCAATTCAATTAATTTAATTATTTTGTAGAATCGATACTCATCCACAAATTATTCATGTGCCAGGAACCAGATTTGAACTGGTGACACGAGGATTTTCAGTCCTCTGCTCTACCAGCTGAGCTATCCCGACCATTTTCGACGCGCCATCTTCTCATTTTACTAAATGACTTGGGTCTATGTCAATTAAAAAAAAAGATGAAAAGGTATTCTAAAGTCTTATCCAGGACCCGGAGGAAAGTTTTGTATCTTTAAAAAAATGAAAATAAGAAGACGACTTCGTAAGTCTCAGTCCAAGTAATGATTTGGCTTGTTAATCATTCCAATTTCCAATGGGGATTCCTTGTTTTGCTCAAGGATGTTTATGTGTATCATATCTATCACAAGGCTTGTGAAAAGAAAACAAATTCAGCCCGGATACGCTTGTGAAAGAATCAAATGAATGAAAAAGATAACGAATTTTGAACCGTTAACGAAAAGGAAGAATAGGATAAATAATTAGGGGGTCGAACGGGCCTTTTTTTTTGGGGATAGAGGGACTTGAACCCTCACGATTTCTAAAGTCGACGGATTTTCCTCTTCCTATAAATTTCCTTGTTGTCAATATTGACATATAGAATGGGACTCTATCTTTATTCTCGTCCGATTAATCAAGTTATCTATCAGACTGTGGAGTGAATGATTTGATCAAATTAATATTCGATCCTTTCTTCAAGTTCTTGGAATCGATTCAAAAAATGAGTTTTATTTTATTTCCTTTTTCATATAAATATCAAATAAATATCAAAAAATACAGATTTGAGTTGTCATTAATCATTTGAGATAGTATTTCAGTACGTATACATATGTATACAGAGTTATCCTTTACTTTATCCTCTCTGGAGTTTTGGCGGAAGGATTCCTTTACTTTAACTTTACTAATGCAATGCAGTCAACTCCATTTGTTAGAACAGCTTCCATTGAGTCTCTGCACCTATCCTTTTCTATTCTGTCTTTATGAACTTTGTTTGTTTTCGGAAAACAGGATTTGGCTCAGGATTGCCCATTTTTAATTCCAGGGTTTCTCTGAATTTGAAAGTTATCACTTAGTAAGTTTCCATACCAAGGCTCAATCCAATTAAGTCCGTAGCGTCTACCACTTTCGCCATATCCCCTTTTTGTTTTGAGATTAAGATCTTATTATTATGCCATTCTCTTTTTTTTTCTTTCATTTATATTCTACTGGAACTGTTGAAGTCATTAAATACCGATTCCTATAAAAGTGTTTCCTCTTATTATTATTTTTTTTTATTTGATTTTTTGTCTATCTTCATTTGATTTTTTGTGTATCTTCTTTCATCTCTATCGGAGATCCATATTTGGTCTAACCAGAAATGATTCTATCATTTCTGTATCCGCAATTCAATATAGATGTATATATACCACATTTATTATATATGCCTCTCTTCTTCTCTTTGGTCTCGTACAATTTGGAATACTCGAACGGTCGATTCTTTTCTTTATTTTCTTTTTTTCTATATTCATATTAATTATGATATATTCATATTAATTCTGAATAACTAATGAATAACTAAGAATGAAAAGAATGAAAAGTTAATATCTAAAATTCCAGCAGTTTACTACATTCCTATGCAGGTACAATTTCTGTTATGTGAGCCCGCTTAGCTCAGAGGTTAGAGCATCGCATTTGTAATGCGATGGTCATCGGTTCGACTCCGATAGCTGGCTTTCTCTATTTCTGTTTGTTTGATTTTTTACATGATTAATAATGTCTTTTTGATTTTTGAAATCAAAGAATATTGAAAAAAGACTCTTTCCCTTTTTTCCGAGGGTCACCGATTATTATGTGGTGTGTTAGGAACTTCCAATTATGAATAAAAGTTAGAGTAGTTAAATCTCTGCAGAACAAATCAAGAACAAGAAAAGGACCTTTTTTTTTATTTTTCTATAAACATTATTTGTGTATATACGATAAGGTAAGGTTCGGATATTGATACAATCTATCTCATTATTCTTTGTAGTATAATACTTCAGTAGATTTTTCCTCATTTATCATATTTATCCTTTAGTTTAGTTTTAATTTAGGTTTATGAAATTTCAATAAAATAAGAAAAATAAAATAAAGGAGTCTTTATGTCACGTTACCGAGGGCCTCGTTTCAAAAAAATACGCTGTCTGGGGGCTTTACCGGGACTAACTAGTAAAAGACCTAGCGCCGGGAGTGATCTTAGAAATCAACCACGCTCCGGTAAAAAA